CAGCCAATCCAGCAGCAATAACGGAAGCGGCAGAAATCAATGGATTCATATTAAGTTCCTCGCACCAAAAAAAAGAAATGGTTAATGATACAATCAACCGATGAATTATTACTTCATTATTCCATCACTTAAGATCTATCCGAAAAAAAAAAAAGAACTAAGAACTCTGAATTGAAATAATAATATTACTGAATCATCAGAGCTACTTCGATATCTCGTTTTTAGTTCCTATCCGTGGAGTCTTTGTAAATCTATACGGTTCCAGTTCTTCCATTTCTTTGTTCCGAACCATTCCATTCTTTCAATTCTTCGCTCTTCTATATGCATGCTTGACTTCATTTGTTTATTCATTCAATCCACAGTCACAGATAAAACGGAAGGGCTTGCATTGGAATCCGTCTAAATTCAGTGGGATGGGAAATAATATATATGGATAGCCCATATATAACTAGTGAATATCTAATATCACATATACATTGTTTCTTTAATAACGTAAACCATCCGTATCTTCTATTGAACCGGATTCTAGAATCATTCTTCGAAACATATACAGGGATTGGCTTAGAGCCCTTACATATACCCAGCTCGACCCCCCTTACTTTTTTTTAATTCTCTAATATCATACATTTTTTTTTTTGCTCCTATTCTAGATCGTATATACCGGTATGAGTTGGGATAAGCTTTTTTTAAGACCATTTCGGAAGCTAGTCAATGATGACCCTCCATGGATTCACCTATATAAGCTGCGGCTAAAGTTGCAAAAATAAGAGCCTGAATCCCGCTTGTGAATAATCCAAGGAACATGACAGGTATAGGAACCACCGAAGGTACTAAAGAAACAAGAACAACAACTACTAATTCATCCGCTAATATATTCCCGAAAAGTCGAAAACTAAGTGATAAGGGTTTTGTGAAATCTTCTAGGATGTTAATTGGTAAAAGTATTGGAGTTGGTTGAATGTATTTACCGAAATAACCCAATCCTTTTTTGGTAAGACCCGCATAGAAATATGCCACTGACGTAGGTAAAGCTAAAGCAACAGTAGTATTTATATCATTCGTGGGTGCAGCTAACTCTCCATGCGGTAACTGTATGATTTTCCAGGGTAAAAGGGCACCTGACCAGTTAGAAACAAAAATAAATAGGAACATAGTTCCAATAAAGGGAACCCAAGGACCATATTCTTCTCCAATCTGAGTTTTGCTCAAGTCTCGAATGAATTCGAGGACATATTCGAAGAAATTCTGACCGTCGGTTGGAATGGTTTGTGGATTCCGAACAGCTATAGTGGCTGAACCTAATAAGATAGCAATTACAACCCAAGAAGTGATAAGTACTTGGGCATGAACTTGGAAACCCCCTATTTGCCAATAAAAATGTTGGCCTACTTCCACATCGGATATATCGTATAACACTTTTAGTGAGTTGATGGAACAGGGTAAAACATTCATATTGCCCTCTGACATAAATAGAACTTAAAAAGGAATTATTTTGATTCAGCCATCTCATATCTCTTTCTCAACTCGTCTACTTTGAATCAATCGTATATTTCGGATCCCAAGTGATCACATAATATCCCCAGTGATTTTGATCTCTTTTTTGAGACTCAGGGATAGTAACCGATTCAATCAATTTATGGAGTTTCCAAAGTCATTGACTTATCCTATTATTAATCAACAATTTCTTATATAGCTAGAACCACCCTCACAAATTGCGGATACTAATTTGTTAAGAATCAATCGGATTGAAGCTATAGCGTCATCGTTCGCTGGAATCGGAATATTTGCGAGATCCGGGTCACAATTTGTATCGATTAAACAAATTGTTGGAATCCCCAAAGTGAGACATTCTCGAAGAGCCGTATATTCTTCTTGCTGATCAACGATGATTACAATATCGGGTAACCCCGTCATATATTTGATCCCGCCCAGATAGGTTTGCAAGTGAGATAATTGCCTCTTCAACATTGCTACATCTCTTTTCGGGAGACAGTTGAGTTTCCCCGTATTTTGTTCCGATCTCAAGTTCCTGAACCTATGAAGTCTCATTTCTGTAGTGGACCAATTCGTTAACATACCACCGAGCCATTTTTTATTAACATAATGACACCGAGCTCTTATTGCAGCTGATGCTACTAAATTGGCTGCTTTATTTTTGGTACCAACTATTAAGAAGTGTTTTCCTATACTTGCTGCATCAAAAACTAAATCACAGGCTTCTGACAAAAAACGAGCAGTTCGAGTAAGATTTGTAATATGAATACCTTTACGCTTTGAAGAGATGTAAGGTGCCATTCTAGGATTCCATTTCCTAGTACCATGGCCAAAATGAACTCCTGCTTTCATCATCTCTTCAAAATTCATGTTCCAATATCTTCTTGTCATTTCTCCCCACATTTTCTCTCTTTTTTTTTTTTTTATTTAAGAGGTACCTGAAATAAATAATTGTTCCGACGGAACCTTCTACCGGAGATTGACCGTTAATACCCAGTCCAAGTCA